AATCAAGATCAAGAAAGGATTAATAAAACAAAACAAAATAAAATTGACTTCATTTCGCCTATGACTATAAAAAAGGCTTTTGATAATCTTAGAAATAGTAAGCGGAAGTCCCATATTTTTTTTAATTTATCTTACTTGTCACAAAAATATGTCTTTTTTAAATTATCACAAACCCAAGTTATTAACTTCAATAAGTTAAGATCTCTTCTTCAATATAATGGACCCTCTTTTTTTCTTAAGAATGAAATAAAAGATCTTTTTGGAAGACAAGGAATATTTGATTCCGAAGTAAGACATAAGAAACTTCCAAATAATGGAATGAATCCATGGAAAAACTGGTTAAGAGGTCATTATCAATACGATTTATCGCAGATTACATGGTCTAGATTAGTCTCACAAAAATGGAGAAATGGACTAAATCAATGCCATACGTCTCAAAATAAGGATTTAAATAATTCCTATGAAAAAGACCAATTATTTGATTCAAAAAAAAAACAAAATTCGAAAGTATATTTATTACCAAATAAAGAGGAGAATTTTCAAAAAAACTATAGATATGATCTTTTATCATATAAATATATTCATTCTGAAACTAAGAAGAAGGCCTCTATTTATAGATCATCATTAGAAACAAATAAGAATCAAGAAAATTCCAACAGAAATAACGAAAAAATTTTTAGCATACTCAAGAATATTCCTATCAAGAATTATCTAGGAAAAAGTGATATTATATATAGGGAAAAAAATACAGATAGAAAATATTGGGGTTGGAAATTTAGTACAAATAAATATATTGAGGTTAAAGCTAAAAAAGACCAAAGCTGGGATAAACTTAATAATAAAGGTAATGGTCTTTTTTATCTTCCAATTGATTCAAATTCTGAAATCAATTACAAAAAGGTCTTTTTTGATTGGATGGACATGTCTTTTGATTGGATGGGAATGAATGAAAAATTTTTCATCTTAAATCGCCTAATATCGAATCCGAAAGTTTTTTTCTTTCCAGAGTTTGTGATACTTTATCATAAATATAAAAAGAAACCTTGGTTTATCCCAAGCAACTTACTTCTTCTTAATTTGAATATAAATCCAAATTTTATTGAAAATAAAAATATCGAGGGAAAACAACGGGAGGATGAGGTTTTTTTTAATTTTAGCCCATCAAATTCAAAACAATATTTTGAATTAAAGAATCAAAACAATATTGAAGAATATTTTTTAGAATCCATTGAAAAACTAAAAATATTCCTTAAAGGAGAATTTCCTTTGCAATTAAGATGGACTGGACGTTTGAATCAATTGAATCAAAAAATGCTGAATAATATCCAGATATATGGTCTGTTGGTTAGCCTCATAAATGTAAGAAAAATTACTATATCCTATATTCAAAGGAAAGAAATGAATCTGGATATAATGAGGAGGCGTTTAAATCTTACACAATTAACGAAAAAGGGAATATTAATTATGGAACCTGCCCGTCTATCTGTAAAAAATGACGGACAGTTTTTTATGTATCAAATCATAGGTATTTCCTTGGTTCATAAAAGTAAGCACCAAAGTAATCAAAGATACCAAAACCCCAAAAATATTTCTAAGAATACTTTTGATGAATCCATTTCAAGACATAAAATTAAAATAAAAACTCTAAATGGCGACAAAAATAATTTTGATTTGCTTGTTCCTGAAAAAATTTTATCGTCTAGACGTCGTAGAGAATTGAGAATTCTAATTTCTTTCAATTTGAATTTAAAGAATCAGAATGGTGTGCATAGAAATAATTTATTTTGCAAGGAAAACAAGATAAAAAACTGGAGTGAATTTTTGGAGGAAAGTAAAAATTTTGACAGAAAAAAAAATGAATTAAATAAATTAAAGTTCTTTTTTTGGCCTAATTATCGATTAGAAGATTTAGCTTGTATGAATCGCTATTGGTTTGATACCAATAATGGGAGCCGCTTGAGTATGTTAAGGATATATATGTATCCCTGATTAAAAATTTAGAGTTTCCTATATATTCTATTGTTCTATTGTTCTATCAATGATATTTTTCATTTTCATTTTTTCTTCTGTCCGTGACCATGTTATATGCAAGCAACCCGATGCGCATATGCGCTGTCTTACATCTCAGTCTAGGATACGTGAATATTAAGGAAAATGGGGTATCAATTAAATGAAAGCTATAAATTAATCAACAGAATAAATTAATCAATCGAATCTTCGGACTAAACTATTTGGTATCGTCTTTTTGTATCACTATACAAATACAAATTAACTCAAAAATTAGATTTAGATTGATTAATGTTAATTGATAAAACTAGGAATGTATAAATTATGATTATTATATTGTATATACTACATTAAAAATTCTGACATTATTATTACTGATCAATAAAATAAATATCTGTAAAAAGGGGAGTGTGAAATTCTTTTATGGTAAAAAATTCATTTATTTCAATTATTTTGCAAGAACAAGAAGAAAACAAAGAAAACACAGGATCTGTTGAATTTCAAGTAGTAAGTTTCACCAACAAGATACGGAGGCTTACTTCACATTTGGAATTGCACAAAAAAGACTATTTATCTCAAAGAGGTCTGCGGAAAATTCTCGGAAAACGTCAACGGCTGCTGGCTTATTTGTCAAAAAAAAATAGAGCACGTTATAAAGAATTAATAGGGCAGTTGGATATTCGAGAGAGAAAAACTCGTTAATTTGAAGAGTTAGTTTGAATTATTGGCTTAAAGTTTGGTGAACTTCTTTTCGCTTTCAGCAATTCATGGAAGAATGAATCAGGAAAAACCTATGACTGTACCAGCTACAAGAAAAGACCTCATGATAGTCAATATGGGACCTCACCACCCATCAATGCATGGTGTTCTTCGACTCATTGTTACTTTAGATGGTGAAGATGTTATTGACTGTGAACCAATATTGGGTTATTTACACAGAGGTATGGAAAAAATTGCGGAAAATCGAACAATTATACAATATTTGCCTTATGTAACACGTTGGGATTATTTAGCTACTATGTTCACAGAAGCAATAACTGTAAATGCGCCAGAGCAATTAGGCAATATTCAAGTCCCTAAAAGGGCCAGTTATATCAGAGTCATTATGTTGGAGTTAAGTCGTATAGCTTCGCATTTGTTATGGCTTGGCCCTTTTATGGCAGATATTGGGGCACAGACTCCTTTCTTCTATATTTTTCGAGAAAGAGAATTGATATATGACCTATTCGAAGCTGCCACCGGTATGCGAATGATGCACAATTTTTTTCGTATTGGCGGAGTCGCTGCTGATTTACCTCATGGCTGGATAGATAAATGTTTGGATTTTTGCGATTATTTTTTAACAGGAATTGCTGAATATCAAAAGCTTATTACAAGGAATCCCATTTTTTTAGAACGAGTTGAAGGAGTAGGCATTATTGGTGGAGAGGAAGCAATAAATTGGGGTTTGTCGGGACCAATGCTACGAGCTTCCGGAATACAATGGGATCTTCGTAAAGTTGATCATTATGAGTGTTACGACGAATTTGATTGGGAAGTCCAATGGCAAAAAGAGGGGGATTCATTAGCTCGTTATTTAGTACGAATCAGTGAAATGACAGAATCCATAAAAATAATTCAACAAGCCCTAGAAGGAATTCCGGGAGGGCCCTATGAAAATTTAGAAATCCGCCGCTTTGATAGAGTAAAAGATACTGTATGGAATGAGTTTGATTATCGATTCATTAGTAAAAAACCTTCTCCGACTTTTGAATTGTCGAAGCAAGAACTTTATGCAAGAGTCGAAGCACCAAAGGGAGAATTGGGAATTTTTCTGATAGGAGATAAGGGTGTTTTTCCTTGGCGATATAAAATTCGCCCACCGGGGTTTATTAATTTGCAAATTCTTCCTCAGTTAGTTAAAAGAATGAAATTGGCTGATATTATGACGATACTAGGTAGTATAGATATCATTATGGGAGAAGTTGATCGTTAAAATGATAATTGATACAACAGAAGTACAAGCTATCAATTCTTTTTCTAGATTGGAATCCTTAAAAGAGGTCTATGGAATCATATGGATGCTTATCCCTATTTTTACTCCTGTATTAGGAATCACAATAGGTGTATTAGTAATTGTTTGGTTAGAAAGAGAAATATCTGCAGGTATACAACAACGTATTGGTCCTGAATACGCAGGACCTTTGGGAATTCTTCAAGCTCTAGCGGATGGTACCAAATTACTTTTCAAAGAGAATCTTCTTCCATCTAGAGGAGATACTCGTTTATTCAGTATTGGACCATCTATAGCAGTCATATCAATTTTATTAAGTTATTTAGTAATTCCTTTTGGGTATCACCTTGTTTTAGCCGATCTCAGTATCGGTGTTTTTTTATGGATTGCTATTTCAAGTATTGCTCCTGTCGGCCTTCTTATGTCAGGATATGGCTCAAATAATAAATATTCTTTTTTAGGTGGTCTACGAGCTGCTGCTCAATCAATTAGTTATGAAATACCATTAACTCTATGTGTGTTATCAATATCTCTACGTGTGATTCGTTAAGACATAAAATTCCCCCGAGTGCTTCTCTTTCTAGGAAGGAAGTATCATGAGTTGAATATCTATTTTTTTTTTATTCATTATTCGGGGGTTGATGAAGGAAACTAGATAGTTATATGAGTGAAAGAAACGGCTTATAAATTTGCAGTAAAAGATTGAATCTCATTTTCTATGTACAAGAGTTAAGAAAAGTAAACATAAGTATTAGAGACTGTTTACCCCAAGATTGATTGACTAGTCATCATGACTTGAAGCGGGTTCAAAGGATCAACTTTATGAGGTTTTTACTACGTATGTATTACCCAAAGTAGATTCATAAAAATGAGTGGATAGCTAGGAACACTAATGTACACAAAGGATTCGTAATAGAGATTTTTTAAGTGTATTTTTTTGTGTATAAAAAGAATTAGAATTGGGGCTTTAAATTGGTAGAAATGATAAAGGAGTACTTCC